TCCATTTTTAGACCACGTATTATACTCTATTTTTACACCAAACCAATAAATAGAAATGAAGTGGTTTATAGATAAAGAAATAATTTGTAGAAATGTCTAATAAAAATAAGATTCTTTCAATATCCAAATTATCTTTCATACCCACCAATTTATTATTACAATTAGTTATTGTGGGGGACCCACTAAGGTCCTTGTTCACTGGAAATGGAAGGTCAAAATGATTAAATGAAATGATTCAGATTCATCGCGCCTATCGAAGAATTTCTATGTTTGAATCGAGGGTTCTTAAAATAAGACTTATCTGATCTTATAAATTGTTAGAATTTATTTTTTTAGTGAATAAATCCTGAATGTTTATGGGACAGTATTCAAATTAAAGATCTCATCGAAAACTTACAGCAGCTTGCCAAACAAGGGCTAAGAGAAAAAAGAGCACAGGTATGACTGGCATAAAATCTATGATTGGATTGAAAAAAGCGTAAGCCTCGGGTAATTTAGCAAAGAAAAAACTACTCGAATGAAGGGCAGAATTAAGACAGATACTGATCAAACTAAAGATATTAAGCATAACAAAACATTTCATTCTTGAGGATAAATTGTATTTTGATTGAGTTATCGATATAAGGGAAAAATTAAGAAAGTGAAAAAAAAATCCTACTTTTTTTGACGCACCCAATCAAAAATCCTTACATTCTCACACGAAAATAGAAGGAACCATACTTTCATACAATATCTTAATTGAATTCTATATAATGATCAACAAATTCAATTTAATTTTACAACTACACGTGTCAAATCCTAGCAACAATCTAATGGATTGCATTCATAGTGGGGTGGGAATTGACGAACGACCAATACCGATATTAGTGTTTATTAGCGTTGCATAAAAAGAAAAATGGGGCGTAGCCAAGTGGTAAGGCAGCGGGTTTTGGTCCCGCCATTCGGAGGTTCGAATCCTTCCGTCCCAGAGCATCCCGGTTTTATCATAATATAGTTAAAGAATGTTCTTAATAATTTTCTAAATCTTCTATTTGTGATTGAGGTAAGATGGGAACGGGGATGAATGTATAATATAATTCAAAAAAAGAATGGGCTCTTCCGCGTATGCATGTCTGGCTCATAGTCATATTGAAGTTACTTAGATAAACCTTATGTCCTATATTTATTTAGATTTAATTTGTTTTATTTCACTTTGCTGCATTCTTAATCGAAATGTGAAAGAAAAACCTCTATAATTCCCCAACTTCCTTATGTTACTTTATATATTTCTTATTTAAAAATAGGGTGAATTCCCTCTTGATCCCGAATTCTAAAATGTTTCATTCAGAAAATAGGGGGTTAACAAAATAGAATCCTGAGACTTCTCCAGATAAATATCCACCCGTACCTTATAGAATAAAATATAGATTACATTACTATGTTCCGATTGGGCCAATGACTATTCATGATTCCATATTGAATCAATTCCATACCGGTTCCAATTGAGAGGAATGTTATGGTAAAACTTCGTTTAAAACGATGTGGTAGAAAGCAACGTGCGACTTGAAGGACATGATCGGTTGTGGATTTTTGTATCCATCATTTTTATATAAGGTGCTTTTTACTCGACATAATTTGTTCTGTTCTACTATAACTCCTATTTAGTTTTAGTTCTGTTGTAAGTAAATAGTACACAGTGGAGCTCGAGAAGAAATGATTGATTCATTTCTCAGAGGCAAGGATCTAGGGTTAGTGTCAATCAATAAGTTGTTTCAACTTCGTAAGTATATCTTTGATATAGAAATTGAAAGGATCCAATTCCTATAAAAGTGACTTTTGGATTAAAAATTTTTATTGGAATTGAGAAAAACTATTTTGATCAAAAGTGTATCACATGGGAATCAATCGTTCGTATGATTCTTCGATAGAAAGAAATAAAAAATAAAGGTATGTTGCTGCCTTTTTGAAACGATTAAGGATCACCGAAGTAATGTCTAAACCCAATGATTCAAAACAAAGATAAAGGATCTCGTAACAAGAAAACGCCCTTTCAATTGTCTCAACAATTCAATTGGAGCCAAATCAAATTAAAGAATCAAAAAATTTGATTAGAAACGAGACAAAAAGAGGTTTAGAGACAGCTCAATAAACGAAATGCCAAGGCTCTAAGGAGTTTCCTTTTAACTCTTTGAGAATTATCCAACTTGAGTTATAAGTACGAATGATTTTTGGGGAAAAGCGGGAAGGAAGAAGAATAAACGAATCAAATCATAGTCTAATTTATTTGATTTGAGGATTTTAGAGATCTATTTGTCACTCTATTCTATCACTCTATAATAGAAAGAGACATAAATTCTAAATCTATAGAAATTCATTCTTTATAGAGCCGTACGAGGATAAAACCTCCTATACGTTTCTAAGGGGGGCATTGTTCATCTACATCTATCCCAATGAGCTATCTATCGAATCGTTGCAATTGATGTTCGATCTCGAAGAGAAGGAAGGGATCTTCAGAAAGTGGGTTTTTACGATCCGATAAAGAGTCAAACTTATTTAAACGTTCCCGCTATTCTATATTTCCTTGAAAAAGGCGCTCAACCTACAGGAACCGTTCATGATATTTCAAAGAAGGCAGAGATTTTTAAGTAACCTCGCGTTAATTTAATTAAAAATTAAACGAAATAAAAGTATTGAAATAGAAAAAAAAAAAAAAATAATTAACGACAAAAAGATTTTCTATGTGATATGGGAGGGATAGAAAAAAGATCGAGTGAGTAGATGAACTAAGAGAATCCCTAAAATTATAGGATTCTCCTCAATCCGGTGGTTGAAACTCCACAAAAAAAGAAAAAAGTCTAGCCTGCTTATTGTACCTTGACGGATATTGAATAAACTCACGATTTTCTTCTTATCCTTAGTTATTTCTTTTATCCACTATTCACCCAAACTTTTTATTATCTATGTAGTGCCAATCCAACACAAGTCTTTTTTTTTTTTTCTTGACGTTCATATTGACAATAGTGTATGGAATAAATATAATTCCATCGTGGATAAATAGATCTATTTATCTCCGACCCCCAAAAAAAATTTTTCTTTTTTTTTTTTTCTTGTGTTTCTAGTTTAATGTTTTGATGGGGTCGCGCAATCCAATCTCGTTATTTTGATTCCGATCGTATCTACACACCAAAATTACATTAATTCGGGTTGCTAACTCAACGGTAGAGTACTCGGCTTTTAAGTGCGGCTAGAATCTTTTACACATTTGGATGAAGGAACGAATTCGTCCATACCGTTGGTAGAGTTTGTAAGACCACGACTGATCCTGAAAGGGAACGAATGGAAAAAACAGCATGTCGTATCAATGAAGAACTCTAAGAGTACTTCCTCCTTACCGGATCAGTACAAAATTTTTTGAATTCTTAGATCGGTACAAAAATAGAAATTACTAGTGGGTCGAGTAAATAAATGGATAGAGCCATAGGGCTCCAATTATAGGGAAACAAAAAGCAACGAGCTTCTGTTCTTAAATTCGAATGATTTCCCGGTCTAATTAGACGTTAAAAATGTATTAGTACCTGATGTGGAAAAAGGTTCTCCCATAACCATACTAAGTGGATTCTCTATTTTTTTTATGAATCCTAATTATTAACTATATCCCTCTTCTAGAGTGGAGGCGAATGTGTAGAGGAAACGGTATATTGATAAACAGAATTGATTCTAAAGTCAAAAGAGCGATCGGGTTGCAAAAATAAAGGGTTTCTAACAATTTCCATATCCTAATAACAAACACAAAGCAATTGGATGGAAAAAGGGGGAATCCGTTGATTAGCTTATCTGTCTCCAGGGTTTTTATTTTTTTTTTTTTACTATATACCTTGTTTTGACTGTATCGCACTATGTATCATTTGATATGATAGCCCAAGAAATCCCCTGCCCTTGGTTAAAATCTATTTTAAAATGGAAGAGTTACAAGGATATTTAGCAATAGATAGATCTCGACAACAAGACTTCCTATATCCACTTCTATTTCAGGAGTATATTTATGCACTTGCTCATGATCATGGTTTAAATGGATCGATTCTTTATGATTCTATCGATAATTTAGGTTATGACAATAAATTCAGTTCACTGATTGTGAAACGTTTAATTACTCGAATGTATCAACAGAAGCCTTTGGTTATTTTTGATAATGATTCTCAACAACATAAATTTGTGGATCATAAGAATCATTTTTATTCTCAAATGATATCAGAGGGCTGTGCAATCATTGTGGAAATTCCATTTTCACTGCAATTAATATCTTCCCTAGAAGGGAAAAAAGAAATAGCAAAATCTAAAAATTTACGATCAATTCATTCAGCATTTCCCTTTTTAGAGGATAAATTATCGCATTTAAATCATGTCTTAGATATACTAATACCCCACCCCATCCATCTGGAACTTTTGATTCAACCCCTTCGCTGTTGGATACAAGATATCCCCGCTTTGCATTTATTGCGATTCTTTCTTTACGAGTTTCAGAATTGGAATAATCTTATTACTCAAAAACAGAAATATATTTCTGTTTTTTCAAACGAGAATCGAAGATTATTCTTGTTCCTATATAATTTTCATGTATATGAATGCGAAGCGATATTCCCCTTTCTCCGTAAACAATCTGCTCATTTACGATCAACATCTTCTAGCGCCTTTCTTGAGAGAACACATTTTTTTGGAAAAATAGAACATTTTTTGGTAGTTTTTCGTAATGATTTTCACACCATCCTCTGGGTTTTCAAGGACCTTTTCATACATTATGTCAGATATCAAGGAAAAGCTATTCTGGCTTTAAAGGGAACTCCTCTTCTGATGAATAAATGGAAGTATTACCTTATAAATCTCTGGCAATATAATTTCGACTTGTGGTCTCAACCAGATAGGATTCATATAAACCAATTATACAACCATTCCCTCGATTTTTTGGGCCATCTTTCAAGTGTACGACTAAAGCCTTCTGTGGTTAGGAGTCAAATGTTAGAAAA